CATCATATAATGATAATGAATTTTAATTGAAAACATCATCATATAATAACATATAAATAATAATAAAATAACATATAAATAATAATAAAATAACATATATATAATAAGTTAAAAAAGCATCATATAATGATAATGAATTTTAATTGAAAACATCATCATATAATGATATACAATTTTAATTGAAAACATCATCATATAATGATAATGAATTTAAATTTAAAAATAAAAAAGGAGGTTTGGTATGAATTTTAAATCTTTGTTAGTATCCTTATGCATGAAGATAAGCAATTCGGTCGTTGTGGTCGGACTTTATTATGGATTTCTGACCACACTCTCCATAGGGCCCTCTTATCTCTTCCTTCTCCGAGCTCAGATGATGGATCTGCAAACCGGAGAAGAAGCAGCCGAGAAGAAGGTAGCAGCAATAACTGGTTTTATTATGGGACAGCTCGTGACATTCATATCGATCTATTATACGCCTCTGTATCTAGCATTGGATAGACCTCATACAATGAGTTGCCTGGCTCTAACCTACCTTTTATTTTTTTTCTTCTGGAACAATAGCCAAGACTTTTTAGATTATTATAATTATGAATCTCCTCGTGGAAAGTCAATGCGAAATCTCCGCGTATTCCTGAATAATCTCATTTTTCAATTATTAAACCATTTCGTTTTGCCAAGTTCAACGTTAAACAGATTAGTAAACATTTATATGTTTCGATGCAACAACAAGATATTATTTGTAACAAGTAGTTTGGTTGCTTGGTTAATTGGTCAAATTTTATGGATTAAAGGGGTTGAGTGGGGAATAGTTTGGATACAGCAAAATTATCATTCTATTAGCTTAAAACAACTTGCACTTATTAGATCGAATAAGTCCATTAGAATTAATAATAAATATCTCTTGTTCGAATTTATAGATTATATGCATCAAATCTTTATTCTGATCGTATTTATTACCTGCGGTTACTCTTTAGGCCGAATGTCGTCAGCCTTTTTTACTTTATTTAATCAACTGACAGAAGAAATTGAGGACAAAGAGGACAAAGCGGACAAACCAGAGGTAGAAACGAAGGAGACTAAACAGGAAGAAGAGGGATTCAATCCTGCTGCTTACCTTTTTGAGGATCCGGATCCGGAAAATAGCCCAACTGACAATCAAGAAGAAAATTTTGAAGAAGAAAATTTTGAAGAAGAAAGATCCCTTCATTCTCGTCTTTTCGACTATCACTCTTGGCATCGTCCAATGCGATATATAAAAAACGATAAATTAGAAAATGCCGTAAGAGATGAAATGTCACAATATTTTTTTTATACATGTCAAAGCGATGGAAAAAAAAGAATTGCTTTTACATTTCCACCCAGTTTAGCACTTTTCTGGGAAATGCTACAAAGCAATCTTTCTTTGTCTACAACAGAAAATTTATTAGATGATGAACTATACAATTCTTGGATTTCTATCAATGAACAAAAAAAAAATAACTTAAGCAATGAATTTGCTAATAGAATTGCAGTTCTAGACAAAGGACGTTTTTATATAGATGGACTCGATAAAAAAACTCAATTATGCAAGGGGAAAACTAAAAAAGAATATTTACCAAAAATAAACGATCCTTTCTTAAATGGACCCTATCGTGGAATAATAAAAAAAAAAAAAAATGTAGTCCAAAAATACATAGATGGAAGTCTTATAAATAAAATTTATAGTATTCTTCGCATTGATCCAATCATAATAAATAATAAAAAAAAAGACATACCTAGTGAAATAAACGAAATACCTAGTGAAATAAAAGAAATACCTAGTGAAATAAAAGAAATACCTAGTGAAATAAAAGAAATTAGTAAAACAGTTCCATACTGGCCATACAAATTACTTGAGGATTATGATGTGGACGACGGACAAGAGGTTGAAGATGTGGACCTAATACAAGCGGAGGCTCAAATTCAGTCAAGAGAGTTTAAACGTCTCGTTCTTTTTGATGCTAAGGCGCAAGGCGATCCGTATGATCCAATAGAATACACAAGTGTGATAGATTATCCAAGCGAAACTGATTTTGATCGAGACGTAATAATAGGTTCCGCGCGGTCTCAAAGACGTAAAGTAGTTATTTTTGAAATATTAATAGGAAGTGCACATTCAATCCTTTTTTTAGACAGAATAGACAACTTAATATTAGTAATATTATCACCATACATTAAATTATTTTCACCATTAATTAAACCGATTTTAAAAAATGCTAAAAAAAAGGAACCATTTAAAATTTCGAATTATTATAACCAAGAAAAAAACTGGCAAGCAGCACTAACTGAAGAAAAAAAAATAGAAATAAAAAAAAAAAAAGAATTGGAAGAACAAGAAGAAAAAGTTAAACAAGGTATAGAAGACCACAAAAACGATACGCTTATAATCTGGGAAAGCATACCACATGGTGTAATGATAAGAAATTGTTCATTATTAAGCGCCGTAATATTTCGAAAATATATTCTATTCCCTTTACTCATAATAGCAAAAAATATAGGCGGTCTATTCTTACTCAAATACCCTGACTGGGATGAGGATTTCCAAAGGTGGAAGAAAGAAAAATATGTTATATGTACCATTAATGGTGTTCCGTTCTCAGAAACAGAATTGCCTGAAGAATGGATGGAGGAGGGTTTTCATATAAAGGTACTATTTCCTTTTCGCTTACAAACTTGGCGTAGATCGATGCTAAGACCTGATGAAGAAATAAAAAGAAAAGGGGACAGAGATAGGTTTTGTTTTTTAACAGTTTTGGCACTGGAAGCTAAAGAACCCTACGGTTCCCCCCTAAGGGGATCCAAATTTTGGAAACGTACTTTTAAACCTATTAAACCTATTTTTACCAAACTCCAAAAAAAAATTAAAAAATTTCAAAAGAAATTTAAATTAAAAAAGAAATGGGTTCAAGTTTTAAAATTTTTCAAAGTAACACTAAAATTTTTGCTAACTGTTCGAAATAAAATTTTTAGTAAAAGGGTTGGACTTCCAGTAGTTGGATTGAGAGACGAATCCATTGAAATAAAAAAAGAAAAAGATTCGGCAATCAATAATAATATAGTTGATGAATCATCCATTCAAGACGGATTCATGAATCAGACAAGTTATTCAGATTTATTATCAGAACAAAAAAAAAAGAATCTGGCTAATATAACAAGGACATTAAAAAATAAAATAGAAAGATTTACAAAAGAAAAAAATTTTGAATCACCTCAAAATCTCGGTCAGATATTAAAAAAAAAAAAAAATCGATTAATTCGTAAATCAAATTATTTTAACACATTTTTTAGGGAAAGGTTATTGGGAGATCTATTTCTATATATTATTAATATTCTCCGAATTAATATAGAATTTTGTCTTGAATCAACAAAGAATTTTCGTGAAAAACACCTTGACAATAATGAAAAAATTAAAGAAAGGGTTGAGAATAAAAAAAAAAAACCAATGGAATTCATAAAATCACTTTTCTATTTGGTTAGTCATATTAATAAGAATTCAAAGATTATTTCGGATTTCTCTTTTTTGTCACAAGCATATGTATTTTATAAATTATCACAAGCCGAAGTTAGCAACTTATACTTATATAAGTTAAGGTCTATCTTTCAATATCGCGGAACGTTTTTATTTCTAAAAAATGAACTAAAAAATTCTTTTGTAACACAAGTAATAACTTCCTCGAAGTTAACGCCTAAAAAACTTCAAAATTATGGACAGACTCAATGGAAAAACTGGTTAAAATTAAAAAGTAATTATCAATATGATTTATCTCAGCTAAAATGGTCGCAATTAGGACTACAAAAATGGCGCAATCGAATCACTGAATATTGTGAGGTTGAAAAGAAAAATTTACAAAATAACAAAAGGAATTCAGATAAAAAAGACCAATTACTTAATGCTAAAAATATAAAAAATTCCAAAAACTATTTATTGATCGATCAAAAAGATTATTTGAAAACAAAAAAAAACGAGAAATATAATATTTTAGCATATAATTTCATTTTTTACGAAGATAAGAAAGATTCATATAGTTATGGCGAACCATTACAAGTAAATAAAAACCAAGTATTATCTTATACTTATAATTATTACATATCTACAAACAAATTAATTGATATATGGTATACTAATTCTTTAGATAAAAATAGAAAATATTTTGATTGGAAAATTATCAATTTTTCTCTTAGAAAAAAAGAAGAATTACTAAGTCATCCTATACCGAAATCGCTCGTTGATTTTTTCCCACAATTTTTATTGCTTTATAATGCATATAAAATGAAACCGTGGGTTATACCAATAAATTCAATTTTTGAAAATCAAGACAATGATATAGAGATAAATATAGAGAAACGTATTAGTCAAAAAAACCAATACAAGAGGAATTCAGAAATAGACCTCGAATTATTCTGTGAAAAGTATTTGATTTATCAATTGTACTCGAAGCATTTCGAGGATGACAAATTTCTCATTAATATCTTAAACTACTGTCTCATGCTTAAAATGCCAAATCCCACAAACATTGCACTAACCGCGCTTAAAAAAAACGAACTGGATCTGGCGATAATGGTGACTGACGATATATCTGTTCCAGAAGCGCTAAAAATGGGGTTCTATTTTATTTCACCCATTCGTCCGTTTGTAAACGGCAACGGACCATTTATTTTGTACCAAACCATAGGTATTTCATTGACTCAAAAAAGTAAACACACACACACAAAAAAAAAAAAAAGAAAGATCGGCAGTTTTGATTTACTTGTTCCTGAAACTATTTTATCACCTAGGCGTCGTAGAAAATTGAGAATTCTAATGTGTTTGAACTCAAGTAATAATAATGGTATGTATAGGAATGCAGTATCTTATAACAGGAATCATATCCAAAACAAAGATCTTAGGCACGAAAACAATACTTTAAAGTATAAGGTCCTTCTTTGGCCTAATTATCGACTAGAAGATTTAGCCTGTATGAATCGTTATTGGTTTGATACTAATAACGGCAGTTGTTTTAGTCTATTAAGACTACGTATGTATCCACGATTTAAAATGCATTTATGATAATTTTATATATTCACTATTATCTACTAGATAAATAGATGCCTACGCGTCTTGGCTTCAATTCTGATATACGATAATAATTTGATGATGTATCAATTCAATTAGATTTATAAAGGAATCTAATTGAATTGTTTAAAAAAAAAAAAAAAAAAAATGTAGTCCAAAAATACATAAAATAAATACAAAAAAAGATATGAGGAGATGCGACCCCCTCCTATATATTTAATACTTTCGGCTACAAAAAAACTTGTAATACCAAGTGCATTCGGAATTCCATCAATTAATAGTCTATCAATAAAAGAAACTAACTCGGCCAATCCTCTTACACCGTTAATAAAATATGTTGTATAAAAATCATCAATATAACCACGGCTCGAAGACCAATTATAAATAAAAATTATTAGATTATTCCAAAAAGATCTTTTTGGACCTCTTTTATCAAATGAATTTATTAAATAAAAATTTTTTAACGATGAATAAACAGGTTTATATAAAAAAAAAGCTATAAATATTCCCCAACAAGCTATACTAACTGATAAAGTTGCATTTATTGCAAATTCATACCAATCAACAGAATTATTCAAAGGTGAATGTAAAGGATTTATGGGTGGAGTTAACCATTTAGTTAATATATCCAATCCTATTTCTTCTTGATTAAACGGAATTCCAATTAATTCAATGAAAAAAGTAAACACAATCAATACAATGAGAGGAAATAGAATAGTATCCTCCGATTCAGGAGGATACGTATAAATTTTTTTATTTTCAGTAATAGTAATAAAAGATCGCATTTTTTGAAAAAAATTTCTGTAAATTTTATATGGTTTTTTCTTAAAAACGGAAGCCTCTGCTCGATTAGCATTCCTTGTTAATAAGGGAACTAAAGATAAATTTTTATTAATTTTTTTCAATTCATCTTTACCCCACAGAGACATTGAATAGAAAGAAATGTTTTTTTTTCCACTATAATTTTTACAATAAAGGTTTAAATGCCCATCAAACGTAAGAAAATAGATTCGAAACATATAAAAAGCGGTTAATCCGGCTGTGAAATAAGCTATTATTGCAAAAATTGGCGAATACAACCAACTATCATTAAGAATATCATCTTTGGACCAAAAACAAGCAAGAGGCGGAATACCACAAAGAGAAAGCGTACCTATTAAAAAAGCAGTTTTTGTAATTGGAATATGTTTTGTTAATCCTCCCATAAGAACCATATTCTGATTTTTATCGGGAGAATATCCAACAAGCGTTTCCATTGAATGAATAAGGGATCCGGATCCTAAAAACAATAAAGCTTTTGAATAAGCATGAGTAATCAAATGAAATAAAGCAGCTCGATAAGAACCCATACCTAGGGCTAACATCATATAACCCAATTGAGACATTGTAGAATAAGCTAAACTTCTCTTAATATCTTTTTGAGCAAGAGCTAAGGTAGCTCCTAAAAATAAAGTTATTATACCTATAAAAGCGATTACATACATTATATAAGGTATAACTATGAAAAGAGGAAAAAGACGAGCAACTAAAAAAATACCAGCTGCGACCATGGTCGCAGCATGTATGAGAGCTGAAATCGGAGTAGGCCCCTCCATAGCATCGGGTAACCATACATGAAGAGGAAATTGGGCAGATTTTGCAACTGCACCAGAAAATAAGAATAAAGTACATAAAATACAAAATAAAATATTAACTTCATGAGTTTTTATTAAGTCAGTAAATATTTGAAACAAATCGCGAAAATCGAAACTACCTGTTACCCAATAAAGACCTAAAATTCCTAATAATAAGCCAAAATCTCCTACACGATTAGTCACAAACGCTTTTTGACAAGCATTTGCGGCAATGGGGCGTGTAAACCAAAAACCTATTAATAGATACGAACACATTCCAACTAATTCCCAACAAATATAAATTTGTATTAAATTTGAACTAGTAACTAATCCTAACATGGAAGTATTAAAAAAACTCATATAAGCAAAAAATCTTAAATATCCCTGATCATGACACATATAATTATCGCTATAAATAAGAACAAAAATTGCAACAGTAGTTATTAAGACTAACATAATAGAAGTAAGTGGATCGAGCAAATAGCCAAATTCAAAAGAAAAATCATTATTAATAGTCCAAGACCATACATATTGATAAATGGAATTACTATTTATTTGTTGAATTGCAAGCGTCATCGAAAAAATCATAGCTATAGTTAACAAAGAAATACTAGAAAAAGCCCACATCCGTCGAATACTTTTTGTTGCTGTTGGAAAAAGGAGAAGTCCCACTCCTATTAAGAAAGGAACTGGGAGTGGAATGAAGGGTATGATCCATGCATATTGGTATATATGTTCCATAATATAAAATTTTTATTTCGAATTTAATTTTTTTTTAACAGTTGAAAGAAATCCATTAAAAATCACGATATATAATAACACTAAATTAATATACATAGATGTTGAATTTTTTTATATATTCTTACTTATTTATTAACAAATTTTATATTTGAATATATAAAATGAAGAAAGAAGATAAAAAAACTTTCCTTTATATTTAAAGCATTTCTAATCCATCTATAGACTATAAAAATTAATTACTAAAGCTCTAAGTAATACAAAAAAATTCGTTTATTCTAAAATAAGTTCGGAATTCAAAATTATTAACCCGTTGTACACAAAAATTTTAGATTATTTTCCAGTCCAAAAAAATATATAAAAAGTCGATATGTTTTCAAAAAACTAAAATAATTTTTTTAATTAAGATTAAGTAAGTAGTGGGTTTTAAAATGTGTCGGCGTGGTTTATTATGTACATATAAATTCAATTAAAATAAAAAAAAACTAGAGAGTAGATATAAGGTGACATTTTTAGTAATAATAATTTTAAATTTCATATGCATTTTTTTATGAATAGTCTCTGGATCATAAAATGGTTTTTTTCTACTAATTCATCCATATTATTATTTAATACAAAATTTGGTTATCGCCTAGAATATACATAGATAATGAATAAGAAACAAAGATTTTTTTAAACAATAGATGTCTTTCACATCCAATTATAACAATGAAGAATAAATTAAATTTGAAATGGCAGTTCCAAAAAAACGCACTTCTATTTCCAAAAAACGTATTCGTAAAAATTTTTGGAAAAAGAAGGGGTATTGGGCGGCGTTAAAAGCTTTTTCGTTAGCAAAATCTCTTTATACTGGCAATTCAAAAAGTTTTTTTGTACTAAAAAAAAGTACTCAAAACTTGGAATAATCAGAATGGACCTGATTCAAAAAAAGATCTTAACAGAACAAATTAACATCCTAAATTATGACGAAATTTGTTTTTTAATTTGAAATTAAAAATGAAATAACTATTTTGTATTTATTAATTTTTTAATTAATATTTATAAAATTAGAAAAATGTGTCACTTTTTGTTATGATATGTAGAAGAAGAGCTCTTATGTCAACCAAAAAGGGTCCTTTTTCAAAAAAAAAATATATATATATAATCATCATCGTTTTTTTTTTTATTTCTAAGATGGGGAGTTTTTCCCCATCAACCCTTTATGTTTTGTGACAACAAAATTATCAAAGTTTTTATAAATTTTAAAATAAAAAACGAACAACTTTTTTTATATGACATGTTCAGTTCAATATTAAATTTTTTTGTTCAAATATAAAATAACCTATATACAAAGAAAATTTCCTTTGCTATTCTATATGTTTAATTCATTTTTTTTCTATAAAGTCTCTTTTTAAGAAAAAAAGAGTTCGATGTCGTATTTCAAATGTAATCTAAAACAGTGGATTTTTGGGGATTCATATTCATTTGTTATTTACTAATTTATAAATCAGATCAAAAATGATTAATAAATGAAAATAAAACGAGAAAAAACTTTGTTCTTGTCTATCTCGGAGTGAGATACAGAATATTTTATTTACAAAAGTCCCAAATCTAAACGACACTAGAGTCAATTGTCAAATCAAAGTAGTACTTTAAAATTTACTTAAATTAAAAGCATTTTTAGATTTGCTAATTATCTTTTATTTGTCAAATTTTTTTATACAAAAAAAAATTACTCTCGACGATTGAATAAAAAAAGACTATTATGATTTCAAACAAGCCGCTATGGTGAAATTGGTAGACACGTTGCTCTTAGGAAGCAGTGCGAAAGCATCTCGGTTCGAGTCCGAGTAGCGGCATGGTATCGTAAAAATTATCAAAAGAATTCAACAGTTCTCTGGACCATAATGAATAATAATGAGAAATAAAATTTCTTTCATATTTTTCATTTGATAATTTTTAATTGAAGTATTTCTTTTTTATAATAGATAGAGTTTTATATGATATTTTCGACTTTAGAACGTATTTTGACTCATATTTCGTTTTCAACGGTTTCCGTTGTAATTACACTCCATTTGATAACTTTAGTAGTCAATGAAAAAGTACGGCTATATAATTCATTAGAAAAAAGCATGATAGTTACTTTTTTATCCCTAACGGGATTATTAATTACGCGTTGGGTTTATTGGAAACATTTCCCATTAAGTGATCTATATGAATCGTTAATCTTCCTTTCCTGGAGTTTTTACATTATTCATATGATTCCATATTTTAAAAACAAAAAAAATAATTTAAGTACAATAACTGCACCAAGTGCTCTTTTTACCCAAGGATTTGCTACTTCAGGCCTTTTAACGGAAATGCATCAATCTTCAATATTAGTACCCGCTCTTCAATCCCATTGGTTAATGATGCACGTAAGTATGATGTTACTAGGTTATGCCGCTCTTTTATGCGGATCATTGCTATCAGTAGCACTTCTAATCATTCTATTTCAAAAAGCTATAATAACCCTTTTTGATAAAAGAAAACATTTATTAAACGAGTCCCTTTTATTTAGTGAAATTCCACACATGAACGAAAAAGACAATATTTTAGAAAGCGTTTCAGCCTTGTGTGTTAAAAATTATTATAGATCTCAATTGATTGACCAACTGGATCATTGGAGTTATCGTGTTATTAGTTTAGGATTTATCCTTTTAACCATAGGTATTCTTTCAGGAGCAGTATGGGCAAACGAGGCGTGGGGCTCATATTGGAATTGGGACCCAAAGGAAACTTGGGCATTTATTACTTGGACTATATTTGCAATTTATTTACATATTAGAACAAATAAAAATTTTCAGGGTGCAAATTCTGCAATTGTAGCTTTTATAGGCTTTCTTATAATTTGGATATGCTATTTTGGAGTCAATCTCTTAGGAATAGGGCTACATAGTTATGGTTCATTCTAAATTCAATTAAATTGAAGAAAAGACTTTACGAATACAAACATAGGCCAAGGTGTTTCTTATCAACTTATAAACAGGTGAGAACCATTAAGATGGTTCTCACAAATGTCTAAAATGCCCGAATTATAATTCCAATTTAGTCGTTCTTATTACAAATATACAAAATAGAAAGAGAAAAATTCCTACTTTTTCATTTCATTAAATGAAACTTATCTAGAAAAAAGTTTGATAAAATAGCTTCTACCTTCTCAGCGGATAATGAAAGAACGAAATCTGGGTAAACGCCAACACCTAGTACAGGTAGAAAGAAAGAAGTCGAAACAAAAAATTCTCGTGGACCAGAATCAAAAAAATAAGAGTTTGTAATATTAAATAACTTGTATCCATAAAACATTTGACGTAACATAGATAATGAATAAATAGGAGTTAATATCATTCCAATTGCCATTCCAAAAGAAATTAGTATCTTTGGCATTAAAAGTAATTTTTGGCTTGTAATTATTGCAAAAAAGACTATTAATTCGGCAATGAAACCACTCATGCCCGGTAATGCAAGGGATGCCATGGAAAAACTACTGAATAGTGTAAAAATTTTTGGCATTGGAATAGCGATTCCGCCCATTTCGTCGAGATAAACAAGACGTGTTCGATCGTAACTAGTTCCCGCTAAGAAAAAAAGTGCAGCACCAATAAATCCATGAGAAATGATTTGTAAAATGGCTCCGTTAAGTCCCGTTTCAGTTATAGAACTAATTCCTATAATTATAAAACCCATATGAGATACAGAGGAATAGGCTATTCTTTTTTTTAAATTGCGTTGTCCAGGAGATGTTAAAGCTGCATAGATTATTTGCACTGTGCCTATTATTATCAACCAAGGCGAAAATATCGAATGAGCATGAGGTAATAATTCCATATTGATCCGAACCAACCCATACGCTCCCATTTTTAATAAGATTCCCGCTAGAAGCATACAAGTACTGTAATGAGCTTCCCCATGGGTATCTGGTAACCATGTATGTAAAGGTATAATTGGTAATTTTACAGCAAAAGCAACAAAAAATCCAATATAGAATATTATTTCTAATGCCAGGGGATACGATTGATTAACTAATGTTTCCCAACTTAAGGTAGGTTCAATAGAACCATATAAACCAACACCCAAAACTCCCATTAATAGAAAAATGGAACCCCCGGCTGTATACAAAATAAATTTAGTAGCTGAATAGAGACGTTTCTTTCCTCCCCACATGGATAAAAGTAGATAAACAGGAATTAATTCTAATTCCCACATTATGAAAAAAAGTAAAAGATCTCGGGATGAAAATGAGCCCATTTGACCACTGTACATTGCTAACATCAGAAAGTGGAATAATCGGGAATCCCGAGTAACTGGAAAAGCCGCTAAAGTAGCTAAAGTAGTGATGAATCCCGTCAGTAAACCGGGTCCTATCGAAAGTCCATCTATTCCTAATTTCCAGTGGAAATCAAAAAAGTTGATCCATTTATAATCTTCGGCCAGTTGGATTAATGGGTCGTCCGGTTGAAAATGATAACAAAACGCGTAGGTTGTTAGAAGTAGCTCTAGAGTAGATATGCCTATTGTATACCACCGAGTTGCCTTATTTCCTCTATGAGGGAGAATTAACATTAAAGAACCTGCAAATATGGGTAAAACGACAATTGTTGTTAACCAAGGAAAAGAATTCGTGGTAAAGACAAGATACACTTGGGCCAAAAAAACCCGCACCCGAAAAGGAATTTCTTTTCAGGTGCGGGTTTTTTTCAGTAAAAAATCCAAATTGAATAAATGGATTCAAATGCAATTTTCTGGGACGTATCAATAAGCTAGACCCATACTCCGCGTTGTTTCATGCCATAAATAAACCCGAACACTTAAAAAATCTGTTGGACAAGCGGATTCGCATCTCTTACAACCAACACAGTCCTCAGTTCTTGGGGCGGAAGCTATTTGTTTAGCCTTACATCCGTCCCAAGGTATCATTTCTAATACATCTGTGGGGCAAGCTCGAACACATTGAGTACACCCTATACATGTATCATAAATCTTTACTGAATGTGACATAGGATCTTTAATTTTTTTAATTTCATTTAAGTTTAATTTTCGATCTAGTTATAGTAAAGTAAATGAAGTACATATTAAAATACCAGACGAATCAACGATTTACCAGAATTTTTTGAAACTATTTACTTCTGGCTTGGATTGGCGATGTACTAAAAAATAAATAGAAAACGGGTCCAAAATACTTTAACTTATTACATTTGAAATTTATTTTTTACCTTAAAGTTCGATACTTAATAATTTAAATTTATATAGAATATAATAAAAATATTTAGAATAAATAATATAGAGAATAAAAAAAAAAAGACTATTTATTCAATAAATTCGATTGATTGATACGAGTTGATTTTCTGTTGCGATAAATTGAAGAAACAATAGCAAGCCCAATTGCTGCTTCAGCGGCTGCAATAGCTATAACAAAAATTGAGAAAATATTTCCTTTTAATTGGCGGCTATCAAAAAAATCAGAAAATGTTACAAAATTTAGATTAACTGCATTCAATATAAGTTCAAGACACATCAGAGCCCGAACTAAATTTCGACTCGTGACTAATCCATAGATTCCGATAGAAAATAAATAAGCACTCAAAACAAGTACATGTTCGAGTATCATTGATCAACTCCTTATCAATAGAAATTTAGATTTAATGCATTTCAATCTGAACAACAATTTAACCCATTTGATTGACTAGAATACCATCAGTTCAAATAAAATTGACAAAATTTAAAGCAAAAAAAGATGTTGATAATAAGAAATCAAACTAAAAATTTATAAACGAATCTGAATAGAATTTAATGTAAATGGATATGATAAAATACTCTTTTTTATTGCTAGTTTTAAAAATTAATTATTGACGCGCGATAGCAATTGCGCCTATTAAAGCAACTAAAAGAATTATTGAAATGAGTTCAAAGGGAAGAAAAAAATCTGTTGATAAATGAATTCCAATTTGTTGACTAGTAGTTATCAAATCTTGTTCTAGAATCTGGTTTGATTTTGTAGTCCAAATAATACCATACCATGAGGTATTTAGAGTAATAATTAGTAATAAAAAAAAAAGACTTGTACAAATCAACGAAGTAATGTTATCCCCAACTGTCCACAGACGCAAATTTGTGTCATATTCTGGCCCATTCATGAACATTACAGCAAATATTATTAAAACATTTATAGCTCCCACATAAATAAGGAGTTGTGCAGAAGCTACAAACTGCGAGTTGGCGAGAATATAAAATAAAGATATACAAACAAGAACCAACCCCAACGAAAAGGCGGAAAAAATTGTATTGTTAAATAATACTACTCCTAGACCCCCTAATATAAGACCTGTTCCCAGAAAGACTAAAAGAAAATCATGTATTGGTCCAGGTAAATCCATTATATAAAAAATAAGAGATAAAAAATCAGAATGTTTCATGATCTTATTGAATTGAACAGGAATAAAGATTAGTGCCTTTACTAATTGGTAAATCCTAATGTGTACGACTTTTTATGAGTAAAATTTTTGGACCCATTGCATTTTTTCTGTTTTTTTTTATTATAACTAATTAAAATAGTTCAAAATAACAACGATTTAAAACTATTACAGTAACCCTATTTTTAATACCCACTTTTATTTTCACCAATCAATAGAATAGATTATTGACCAAGAAAAAAAGCTTTTTGAATTTAAATTCACTATTTATATTTAATTTAGTATTTAAAAAGGAACGTTAAAAATTGAATTATTTAATAATTAGGAAGTTTTTTTTAATCCCTAGATTTATATTTTGTTTGAGGTGAATTCAAAAAAGTTCGAATTGTGTAATCATCAGTTATTGGTATTGGTAAACGACCCAGAGCAATTTGATTATAATTTAATTCATGACGATCATAAGTAGAAAGCTCATATTCTTCAGTCAGTGATAAACAATTTGTTGGACAATACTCAACACAATTACCACAAAATATACAGATTCCGAAATCAATGCTGTAATTAAGCAATCGTTTTTTTCGAATATCTTTTTCTAATTTCCAATCAACAACAGGTAAATCTATCGGACATACACGAACACATACTTCACAAGCAATACATTTATCAAACTCAAAGTGTATTCGACCACGAAACCGCTCTGAGGTTATCAATTTTTCATAAGGATATTGAATAGTTACAGGTAAACGATTGGCATGAGATAAGGTAATCATAAAACCTTGACCTATATACCTTGCCGCTCGTACTGTTTGTTGACCATAATTGATGAACCCGGTTACCATAGGGAACATATAGTAAATATCAAAAAAAAAATAAGATTTTGTTTCTTTCTCTTGTTTCAGACAACTAAAAATTCTAGTGAGTATCAAATATTATCTTTTTTTATAATGAAAGAAGTTGGGAAGAAGTTGTTAATAATAGATTACCTAAAGAAATAGGTAAAAGAAATTTCCATCCAAGATTTAATAATTGGTCCATTCTCAGTCTAGGTAAAGTCCATCTTGTTGCAATAGGAATGAACAAGAACAAAAACGTTTTCATTAATGTAATAAAAATACTAAATGTCGTTCCAAAGACTCCTTCCGTTTTATGTATTTCAAAAAACTCAGGAATGAATATATTTGGAATAGAAAAATCCCAACCACCCAAGTAAAGAACTGTTACAAATAATGAGGAGATTAGTAGATTTAGATAGGAAGCAACATAAAATAAACCAAATTTAATACCTGAATATTCGGTTTGATAACCTGCTACTAATTCTTCTTCGGCTTCTGGTAAATCAAAAGGTAATCTCTCGCATTCTGCTAGAGAAGAAATTATAAAAACAATAAATCCTATAGGTTGCCGCCAAAAATTCCACCCTAAAATACCATATTTTGACTGCGCCTCAACTATGTCAACTGTACTTGAACTGTTAGATAATCATAGTCGACGATAAGATCACTCTTGTCATCGCTATTACAGAACCGTACATGAGATTTTCACCTCATACGGCTCCTCGCGAGCCATAAATAAATATAAGGATTGCTTCGATATTCTTTACGGATATCATTGTAGGATAGATAAAGTAAAAATAAACCGAAAGCTCCGGAATTAAACCAATGGAATTCTGTCTGCGATAATAGAAAAGTGCTTCAGAATAGATCTCATCCTTTGACTGACGCAATACTTTTTGAGTAATAACTTAATTCTTGAATAAGATACTCTTTTAATATGAATAAAAAAAAATGAACCTTTTTTTCTTAAAAGATTTAAACATTCATTCATGATTTATGCCATAACAAAAATGACATTTCCATAAATATGGAATGTATATCTAAAAAATAGTTTGTTTGTTAAAAATATTTCGTTTATTTTTTTATTTCTTGTATTCTTTTTTTTCTTTTATTTAGGCTTAAAAAAGTTAAAGGATTACTTCGTTCCTGATAGTTATTTACTTAATGGGTGGATAGGAGCATACTCTGGATCGGAATTTTTGGGAGTACTGCTTGATAATTTCTACCAATTTTAAGCCTCAATTAGTATTTCGTTTATGTAAACTTAGAATAATTTAGATAATCTCTATTACGAATCCTTTGTGTACTTTGGTGTTCCTAATCATCCACTTCTTTTTACTCAATCTATATCATAATAGGGTTGTTTTTATTTATAGTAAAAACTCCATAAAAATTTTTCAACCCGCTTCAAGTTATAATTTTTAATTTATCTTGGGGATAAACAGCCTTGTCTGCTTGTGTTTATTTTCGCTTAGCCCCTGTACATAGGAAATGAGGTTTTTTTTACGGCAAATTTATAAGCTGTTTTTTTTTTGCACTCATCTAACTATCTGGTTAAATTTATCACCTCTAGAAGTGAAAAAAAAAAGTGAATAAAAAATTAGGAGATCCATTTAATACGTTGCGTAGAAATTCAACATTTTTTCTTAGAAGCCTAAAAAGACGTATGTCTTAACGAATCACACGTAGAGATATTGATAACACACATAGAGTTAATGGTATTTCATAACTAAGTGATTGAGCAGCAGCTCGTAGACCACCTAAAAAGGAATATTTATTATTTGAGCCATATCCTGACATAAGAAGTCCAATCGGAGCAATACTTGAAATAGCGATCCATAAAAAAACACCAATACCGAGATCCGCTAGAACAAGATGATACCCAAAAGGAATTACTGAATAATTTAATAGAATTGATATCACGGCTATAGAGGGTCCAATACTAAATAAACGTGTATCTCCTCTAGATGGAAGAAGGTTTTCTTTAAAAATAAGTTTTGTTCCGTCTGCTAAAGCTTGAAGAATTCCCAAAGGACCCGCATATTCAGGTCCAATACGTTGTTGGATACCTGCGGATATTTCTCTTTCTAACCATACAGTTACTAGTACGCCTATTGTGATTCCCAATACAAGAATCAAAATAGGGAAAAGTATCCATATAGTCCCATAAATCTCTTTTAAGGATTCCAATCTGTAAAAAGAGTTGATATTTTGTATTTTTGTTGTATCAATTATCATTTCAACGATCAACTTCTCCCATAATGATATCTATGCTACCTAATATTGTCATAATATCAGCCAATTTCATTTTTTTAACTAACTGAGGAAGAATTTGCAAATTGATAAAACCGGGTGGGCGAATTTTCCATCTCCAAGGAAAAACACTCTGATCCCCTATCAAAAAAATCCCCAACTCCCCCTTTGGGGCTTCGACTCTTACATAAATTTCTTGTTTCGACAATTCAAAAGTAGGAGACGGTTTTTTACTAATGAATCGATAGTCAAAATCATTCCATTCAGGATATTTTATCCTATCAAAGCGTCGAATTTCTAAATTCTCATAGGGACCCCCCGGAATTCCTTCTAGAGCTTGTTGAATAATTTTGATGGATTCTGCCATTTCACCTATTCGTACTAAATAACGAGCTAATGAATCCCCTTCTTTTTGCCATTGGACGTCCCAATCAAATTCATCATAACACTCATAATGATCAACTTTACGAAGATCCCATTGTATTCCGGAAGATCGTAGCATTGGTCCTGATAAGCCCCAGTTTATTGCCCCTTCTTCGGAAATAAAGCCAACTCCTTCAACTCGTTCTAAAAAAATAGGATTTCGCGTAATCAGTTGCTGGTATTCAGTAAGTCCCGTTAAAAAATAATCACAAAAGTCTAAACATTTATCTATCCACCCATAAGGTAGATCGGCAGCTATTCCGCCAATACGAAAAAAATTATGCATCATTCTCATACCAGTGGCAGCTTCAAATAAATCATATACTAATTCTCTTTCTCTGAAAATATAGAAGAAGGGGGTTTGCGCCCCAATATCTGCCATAAAAGGGCCGAGCCATAACAAATGAGAAGCTATACGACTTAACTCCAACATAATAACTCTGATATAGCTAGCTCTTTTAGGTACTTGAATATTGCCCAATTGCTCGGGTCCATTTACCGTTATTGCTTCTGTGAACATAGTAGCTAAATAATCCCAACGTGTTACATAAGGAAGATACTGTATAATTGTTCGGTTTTCAGCAATTTTCTCCATCCCTCTGTGTAAATAACCCAATATAGGTTCACAGTCAATAACATCTTCGCCGTCTAAAGTAACAATAAGTCGTAGAACGCCATGCATTGATGGGTGGTGAGGCCCCATATTAACTATCATGAGGTCTTTTCTTGTAGTTGGTACAGTCATAGGTTTTGTCCCAATTATTCTTTCCGGAATTCATTTTGACATGGATTGAAAAAAGTTCATCAAAATTCAAGATATAATAAATCAAATAATTCAAAAAAACTCTTTAAATTAACGGGTTTTTAGCTCTCTAATGTTCAATTCACTGATTAATTTTTTATAACGTACTCTATTTTTCTTTGATAAATAAAGCAGTAGGCGTTGACGTTTTCCTATACTTTTTCGTAGACCTGTCTGACATGAATAATCTTTTTTATGTAATTCCAAATGTAAAGTAAGTCTTCGTATCTTGGTGGTAAAACATAAAACTTGAAATTCAACAGATCCCGTGTTTTCCTCTTTTTTTTCATGTGAAATCGAGGATATAAATGCATTTTTATTCATAAATTCTTAACCTTCCTTACTCCTAAATATGAAATTTTATCAATCAGTAATAATAATGCCAGCTTTTTAAACTGGTAGACACATTTTTTTTTTTTTTTTTTTTAAACAATTCAATTAGATTCCTTTATAAATCTAATTGAATTGATACATCATCAAATTATTATCGTATATCAGAATTGAAGCCAAGACGCGTAGGCATCTATTTATCTAGTAGATAATAGTGAATATATAAAATTATCATAAATGCATTTTAAATCGTGGATACATACGTAGTCTTAATAGACTAAAACAACTGCCGTTATTAGTATCAAACCAATAACGATTCATACAGGCTAAATCTTCTAGTCGATAATTAGGCCAAAGAAGGACCTTATACTTTAAAGTATTGTTTTCGTGCCTAAGATCTTTGTTTTGGATATGATTCCTGTTATAAGATACTGCATTCCTATACATACCATTATTATTACTTGAGTTCAAACACATTAGAATTCTCAATTTTCTACGACGCCTAGGTGATAAAATAGTTTCAGGAACAAGTAAATCAAAACTGCCGATCTTTCTTTTTTTTTTTTTTGTGTGTGTGTGTTTACTTTTTTGAGTCAATGAAATACCTATGGTTTGGTACAAAATAAATGGTCCGTTGCCGTTTACAAACGGACGAATGGGTGAAATAAAATAGAACCCCATTTTTAGCGCTTCTGGAACAGATATATCGTCAGTCACCATTATCGCCAGATCCAGTTCGTTTTTTTTAAGCGCGGTTAGTGCAATGTTTGTGGGATTTGGCATTTTAAGCATGAGACAGTAGTTTAAGATATTAATGAGAAATTTGTCATCCTCGAAATGCTTCGAGTACAATTGATAAATCAAATACTTTTCACAGAATAATTCGAGGTCTATTTCTGAATTCCTCTTGTATTGGTTTTTTTGACTAATACGTTTCTCTATATTTATCTCTATATCATTGTCTTGATTTTCAAAAATTGAATTTATTGGTATAACCCACGGTTTCATTTTATATGCATTATAAAGCAATAAAAATTGTGGGAAAAAATCAACGAGCGATTTCGGTATAGGATGACTTAGTAATTCTTCTTTTTTTCTAAGAGAAAAATTGATAATTTTCCAATCAAAATATTTTCTATTTTTATCTAAAGAATTAGTATACCATATATCAATTAATTTGTTTGTAGATATGTAATAATTATAAGTATAAGATAATACTTGGTTTTTATTTACTTGTAATGGTTCGCCATAACTATATGAATCTTTCTTATCTTCGTAAAAAATGAAATTATATGCTAAAATATTATATTTCTCGTTTTTTTTTGTTTTCAAATAATCTTTTTGATCGATCAATAAATAGTTTTTGGAATTTTTTATATTTTTAGCATTAAGTAATTGGTCTTTTTTATCTGAATTCCTTTTGTTATTTTGTAAATTTTTCTTTTCAACCTCACAATATTCAGTGATTCGATTGCGCCATTTTTGTAGTCCTAATTGCGACCATTTTAGCTGAGATAAATCATATTGATAATTACTTTTTAATTTTAACCAGTTTTTCCATTGAGTCTGTCCATAATTTTGAAGTTTTTTAGGCGTTAACTTCGAGGAAGTTATTACTTGTGTTACAAAAGAATTTTTTAGTTCATTTTTTAGAAATAAAAACGTTCCGCGATATTGAAAGATAGACCTTAACTTATATAAGTATAAGTTGCTAACTTCGGCTTGTGATAATTTATAAAATACATATGCTTGTGACAAAAAAGAGAAATCCGAAATAATCTTTGAATTCTTATTAATATGACTAACCAAATAGAAAAGTGATTTTATGAATTCCATTGGTTTTTTTTTTTTATTCTCAACCCTTTCTTTAATTTTTTCATTATTGTCAAGGTGTTTTTCACGAAAATTCTTTGTTGATTCAAGACAAAATTCTATATTAATTCGGAGAATATTAATAATATATAGAAATAGATCTCCCAATAACCTTTCCCTAAAAAATGTGTTAAAATAATTTGATTTACGAATTAATCGATTTTTTTTTTTTTTTAATATCTGACCGAGATTTTGAGGTGATTCAAAATTTTTTTCTTTTGTAAATCTTTCTATTTTATTTTTTAATGTCCTTGTTATATTAGCCAGATTCTTTTTTTTTTGTTCTGATAATAAATCTGAATAACTTGTCTGATTCATGAATCCGTCTTGAATGGATGATTCATCAACTATATTATTATTGATTGCCGAATCTTTTTCTTTTTTTATTTCAATGGATTCGTCTCTCAATCCAACTACTGGAAGTCCAACCCTTTTACTAAAAATTTTATTTCGAACAGTTAGCAAAAATTTTAGTGTTACTTTGAAAAATTTTAAAACTTGAACCCATTTCTTTTTTAATTTAAATTTCTTTTGAAATTTTTTAATTTTTTTTTGGAGTTTGGTAAAAATAGGTTTAATAGGTTTAAAAGTACGTTTCCAAAATTTGGATCCCCTTAGGGGGGAACCGTAGGGTTCTTTAGCTTCCAGTGCCAAAACTGTTAAAAAACAAAACCTATCTCTGTCCCCTTTTCTTTTTATTTCTTCATCAGGTCTTAGCATCGATCTACGCCAAGTTTGTAAGCGAAAAGGAAATAGTACCTTTATATGAAAACCCTCCTCCATCCATTCTTCAGGCAATTCTGTTTCTGAGAACGGAACACCATTAATGGTACATATAACATATTTTTCTTTCTTCCACCTTTGGAAATCCTCATCCCAGTCAGGGTATTTGAGTAAGAATAGACCGCCTATATTTTTTGCTATTATGAGTAAAGGGAATAGAATATATTTTCGAAATATTACGGCGCTTAATAATGAACAATTTCTTATCATTACACCATGTGGTATGCTTTCCCAGATTATAAGCGTATCGTTTTTGTGGTCTTCTATACCTTGTTTAACTTTTTCTTCTTGTTCTTCCAATTCTTTTTTTTTTTTTATTTCTATTTTTTTTTCTTCAGTTAGTGCTGCTTGCCAGTTTTTTTCTTGGTTATAATAATTCGAAATTTTAAATGGTTCCTTTTTTTTAGCATTTTTTAAAATCGGTTTAATTAATGGTGAAAATAATTTAATGTATGGTGATAATATTACTAATATTAAGTTGTCTATTCTGTCTAAAAAAAGGATTGAATGTGCACTTCCTATTAATATTTCAAAAATAACTACTTTACGTCTTTGAGACCGCGCGGAACCTATTATTACGTCTCGATCAAAATCAGTTTCGCTTGGATAATCTATCACACTTGTGTATTCTATTGGATCATACGGATCGCCTTGCGCCTTAGCATCAAAAAGAACGAGACGTTTAAACTCTCTTGACTGAATTTGAGCCTCCGCTTGTATTAGGTCCACATCTTCAACCTCTTGTCCGTCGTCCACATCATAATCCTCAAGTAATTTGTATGGCCAGTATGGAACTGTTTTACTAATTTCTTTTATTTCACTAGGTATTTCTTTTATTTCACTAGGTATTTCTTTTATTTCACTAGGTATTTCGTTTATTTCACTAGGTATGTCTTTTTTTTTATTATTTATTATGATTGGATCAATGCGAAGAATACTATAAATTTTATTTATAAGACTTCCATCTATGTATTTTTGGACTACATTTTTTTTTTTTTTTATTATTCCACGATAGGGTCCATTTAAGAAAGGATCGTTTATTTTTGGTAAATATTCTTTTTTAGTTTTCCCCTTGCATAATTGAGTTTTTTTATCGAGTCCATCTATATAAAAACGTCCTTTGTCTAGAACTGCAATTCTATTAGCAAATTCATTGCTTAAGTTATTTTTTTTTTGTTCATTGATAGAAATCCAAGAATTGTATAGTTCATCATCTAATAAATTTTCTGTTGTAGACAAAGAAAGATTGCTTTGTAGCATTTCCCAGAAAAGTGCTAAACTGGGTGGAAATGTAAAAGCAATTCTTTTTTTTCCATCGCTTTGACATGTATAAAAAAAATATTGTGACATT